TCCATAATATAATTCTTAATAGTAATTATTCTAAAAAAGAAGATCAAATCCATCTAGTTAATAAAAAATTGTTATCAAAAGAAATTTGTAAAATAGTTCCTCGAGAGTCATATAAATTAATTGACAATTTAGAACAACAGGACGAAGAATATGAAGAAAATATAGTGGAGGATTATGATATTATTTCAAGAGAAGGTAAATGTGTAGTACTTTTTAATGATAACCTACCAAATGGAGATACTTATATTAATACGAAAAATACTGATAACCCTGATTATGATCAAGTAGATGAAGTGGCTTTGATAGATTATTTACAAGAATCAGATTTTGATCGAGACATAATCAAAGGTTCTATGCGCCCTCAAAGACGTAAAACAATTGTTTTAAAACTTTTTCAAGGAAACGTATATTCACCCCTTTTTTTTGACAGAATAGGTAAACCTTTTTTTTTTTCTTTTGATCTCCTCAACCTGATGCAAATTTTTTTAAAAAAGTGGATATGGAAAAAGACTGAATTCAAAATATTAGATTATACAAAGGAAAATACACAAGAAAATGATAAAAAAGAAGAGAACATAAGAGAAAAATGGGAAAGTAGAAAAAGAAAGGAAAAAACACGTATAGAAATAGCAGAAAGCTGGGATAGTATTCTGTTTGCTCAAGTAATAAGAAGTTCTTTCTTAATAACTCAATCAATTATTCGAAAATATATTGTCATACCTTCATTGATAATAACAAAAAATCTTATCCGTATATTATTATTTGAATTTCCCGAATGGTCCGAGGATTTCAAAGATTGGAATAAAGAGATGCATATTAAATGTACCTATAATGGTGTTCCAGTATCAGAAAAAGAATTTCCGAAAAATTGGTTGACAGAGGGTATTCAGATAAAGATCCTATTTCCTTTTCGTCTTAAACCTTGGCATCGATCTAAGCTACAATCTCCTAAAAAAAAATCAACGAACAAAAAAGAACAACGACAACAAACAAAATTTTGTTTTTTAACAGTTTTGGGAATGGAAATTGAATTACCTTTTAGTTCTCCCCGAAAACGACTTTTCTTTTTTGAACCCATTTTTCAAGAATTAAAAAAAAAAATGAAAAAATGGAAAAAGAAGCGTTTTAAAATTCTGAAATTTTTTAAAGCAAGAACAAACTTGCTTTTTCTAAAAGAACTACTAAAACAATTCTCTAAAATAACGAATTTAAATAAAAAACGGATAAATAGAGAAATACCAATATACCTGTCGAAGGAAGCTGAAAAAGAAAAAAATTTGAGAATTAGTAATCAAATAATTGATGAATTGTCCATTTCTCTTCGATCTATTGATTGGACAAAGGATTCATTGAGAGAACAAAAAATAAAAGATCTGATTGATATAACAAACACATTAATAAATAAAACAGACACAATTATAAAAGAAAAAAAAAAAGAGTTTAGAATTTCAAAGAAAAATATTAGTCCTAACAAAATAAGTTCTGATCATAAAAGATTACAATCAGCCAACGTAAAATGGACAATTTTAAAAAAAAGAAATATTGAATTGATTCCTAAATTCCACCAGTTTATCAAAGTTTTGAATGAAAAGATATATATATATATATATATCTTTTTAGGGATGATTAATATCCCCAGAATTAAGGCACAACTTTTGATTGAATCCATAAAAAAAAAAATCAAAAAAGACATTTCCAATAATGAAGAAAATCAAAAAATAATTGATAAAACAAATCAAAATATAACTCACTTTATTGAAACTATAAATAAATCTGTTTTTTATATTAATAATAAGAATACAAATCTTTTTTTTGATTTATCATACTTGTCTCAAGCATATGTATTTTACAAATTATCACAAACCAAAGTTATTAACTTAGATAAGTTAAGATCCATCTTTCAATATCACGGAACATCTATTTTTCTTAAGAATGAAATAAAAGATTATTTTGTTGAAGTCCAAAGAATATTTCATTCGGAATCTAAACAAAAGAATTTTAAAAATCCTGGAATGAATCAACGGAAAAACTCGTTACAAGGTCATTATGAATACGATTTATATCCGATTAAATGGGCCAGATTAATACCAAAAAAATTTCGAAATAGAGTCAATGAAGGTCGTATGTTCAAAAATACGTCTTTAACTAAATGTGATTCCTATGAAAAAAATCGCTTAATTCAGTATAAAAAAAAAAATTATTTTGAAACATACTACACATTACCCAATCAAAAAGATAATTTTCAAAAAGATTCATATATTTATGGATTACCAGTACAAGTAAATAATAAGAAAAAACTATATTCTATTTACAATAACGATAAAAAAAAATTATTTGATATGCTAGAATGTATCCCTATCAATAATTATCTAGTAGAAGATAATATTATACCTATTAATAAAAATGCGGATAGAAGATTTTTTGATTGTGGAATTCTACATTTTTGTCTTAAAAAGAAGGCCTCAATATCGTCCTGGATCAATATTGAGGCGGGTACCAACAGTAATAAAAATGCTAAACCCGGGGTTTATAATTATAAAATAATCGATAAAATTGATAAGAACATTTTTTTTGATTGGATGGGAATGAATGAAGAAATAGTAAGTTGTTCCATATCGAATTTTGAACTTTGGTTCTTCCCAGAAATTGTAAAACTTTATAATGCATATAGGATTAACCCGTGGATCATACCAATTAAATTCATTTTTTATAATTGGAATGTAAATGATACTTTTAGTAAAACTCTTATTGGAAAGAAAAAAAAATATATTTTTATATCATCAAATGAACAAACTCTTGAATTTGAAAAAAAAAAAAATCAAGTCGAAAAAGAATCCGTGGCCCAAGAGGATCTTGACTCAATTATGTCAAACCAAGAAAAATATGTTCAAGAAGAGTATGCAGAATCAGATCTGAAAAAACGTAGAAATAAAAAGCACTACAATAAAAATACAGAAGTAGAACTTGATTTCTTACTAAAAAGATATTTGTGTTTTCAATTAAAATGGAATAATTCCTTAAATCAAAGAATGATCAATAACATAAACGTATATTGTCTCCTGCTTAGACTAATAAACCCAAGAGAAATTGCGATATCCTCTCTTCAAAGGGGAGAAATTCGTCTGGATATTCTTATAATTCAGAAGGATTTAACTCTTACAAAATTGATCAAAAAGGGAATATTGACTATCGAACCAGTTCGTCTATCGGTAAAAAAGGATGGACAATTTATTATGTATCAAACTATAGGTCTTTCATTAGTTCATAAGAATAAATTTCAAAGAAACCAAGAAAAAAGCTATGGGGATAAGAATAGTTTTGATGAACCCATTGCAATACATCAAAAAAGGACTGAAAATAGATATAAAAAAAATGATGATTTCCTTGTTCCTGAAAATATTTTATCCTCTAGAGTTTGTAGAGAGTTTAGAATTCTAAGTTGTTTCCATTCTAAGAATGAAAAAAATATCCATAGAAATAAAGTATTTTATAATCCAAATAGAGTGAAAAATCGTGTTCACGTTTTAGATAAAAGTAAACATCTTGATAGATATAATAATAAACTAATTAAATTAAAACTCTTTCTTTGGCCCAATTATCGATTAGAAGATTTAGCTTGTATGAATCGTTATTGGTTTGATACAAATAATGGCAGTCATTTTAGTATGGTAAGAATATATATGTATCTACAATTGCAAATTCGTTAATGCGACATTTTTACAATATGTGTACTATATTTAGTATCTGAAGAAAAAAAAAAAAATAAGCATCTCCGTTATCTTACGTTTTGATACATAATATGACTTTAATTCAATGTAAATGTACAAATAAATCAATAAAATTTTCTTATTGAAATTTGGATTTTCAGTCTAACTTTTTTTTGTATGTGTAAAAATATACCATCCTTTTTATATCCTAATTTTAATCCTAATTCCATTTTCAAAAAGGGATTGAGTATTAATTAATATTAATAATGTATTTTATTTGACAAAAAATAAAAATAGAAATTTGTTGAAATACAAAACAAAATTGAAATCGGTGACAATGCTAATTGTATATTATTACTCATCAATAAATAAAATATATATATAATATCTAAAACTATAAGGAATTTTTTTTATGATAAAAAACACATCGATCTCAGTTATTTCGAAAGAAGAAAAAAGGGGGTCTGTTGAATTTCAAGTATTAAGTTTCACGAATAAGATACGAAGACTTACTTCACATTTGGAATTGCACAAAAAAGACTATTTATCTCAAAGAGGTCTACGTAAAATTCTGGGAAAACGCCAAGGGTTACTGTGTTATTTGTCAAAGAAAAATAGAATACATTATAAAGAATTAATTAAACAATTGGATATTCGGGAGTCAAAAACTCGTTAATTAAAAAAGTAATTTTGAATTATTTGATTTATTAGATATTGAATTTTGTTAGATATTCAATTTTAATCAACTTATTTGTGTTTTCGGCAATTCATGGAAAAATGAATCGAGGAAAAACTTATGACTGGACCAGCTACAAGAAAAGACCTCATGCTAGTCAATATGGGCCCCCACCACCCATCAATGCACGGTGTTCTTCGACTCATCATCACTTTAGATGGTGAAGACGTTATTGACTGTGAACCCATATTGGGTTATTTACATAGAGGAATGGAAAAAATTGCGGAAAACCGAACAATTATACAATATCTACCTTATGTAACACGTTGGGATTATTTAGCTACTATGTTCACAGAAGCAATAACCATAAATGGACCAGAACAGTTGGTAAATATTCAAGTACCTAAAAGAGCCAGCTATATCAGAGTTATTATGTTGGAGTTAAGTCGTATAGCTTCTCATCTGTTATGGCTTGGACCTTTTATGGCCGATATTGGCGCACAGACTCCTTTCTTCTATATTTTTAGAGAAAGAGAATTTGTCTATGATCTATTCGAAGCTGCCACCGGAATGAGAATGATGCATAATTTTTTTCGTATCGGGGGAGTCACAGCTGATCTACCTCATGGCTGGATAGATAAATGTTTGGATTTCTGCGATTATTTTTTGACAGAAGTTGTTGAATATCAAAAACTTATTACAAAAAATCCTATTTTTTTAGAACGAGTTGAGGGCGTAGGCATTATTGGTGGAGAAGAAGTAATAAATTGGGGTTTATCAGGACCAATGCTCCGAGCTTCAGGAATACAATGGGATCTTCGTAAAGTTGATCATTATGAGTGTTATGACGAATTTGATTGGGAAGTTCAATGGCAAAAAGAAGGAGATTCATTAGCTCGTTATTTAGTTAGACTTGGTGAAATGACGGAATCCATAAAAATTATTCAACAGGCTTTGGAAAAAATTCCAGGGGGACCTTATGAAAATTTAGAAAGCCGATGTTTTGATAGAGAAAGGTATCCGGAATGGAATGATTTTGAATATAGATTCATTAGTAAAAAACCTTCGCCTACTTTTGAGTTGCCGAAACAAGAACTTTATGTGAGAGTCGAAGCTCCAAAAGGAGAATTGGGCATTTTTCTGATAGGGGATCAGGGTAGTTTTCCTTGGAGATGGAAAATTCGACCACCAGGTTTTATCAATTTGCAAATTCTTCCTCAGTTAGTTAAAAGAATGAAATTGGCCGATATTATGACAATACTAGGTAGCATAGATATCATTATGGGAGAAGTTGACCGTTAAAATGATAATTAATACAACAAATGTACAAGATATCAATTCTTTTTCAAGATTGGAATCCTTAAAAGAGGTCTATGAAATTATATGGGTGCTTGTCCCTATTTTTACTCCTATATTCGGAATCACAATAGGTGTACTAGTAATTGTATGGTTAGAAAGAGAAATATCCGCAGGGATACAACAACGTATTGGACCTGAATATGCGGGCCCTTTGGGAGTTCTTCAAGCTTTAGCAGATGGTACAAAATTGCTTTTAAAAGAAAATCTTCTTCCATCTAGAGGGGATACTCATTTATTCAGTATCGGACCATCCATAGCAGTTATATCAATTCTACTAAGTTATTCAGTAATTCCTTTTGGTTATCGCCTTGTTTTAGCCGATCTCAATATTGGTGTTTTTTTATGGATTGCCATTTCAAGTATTGCTCCTATTGGACTTCTTATCTCAGGATATGGTTCAAATAATAAATATTCTTTTTTAGGTGGTCTACGAGCTGCTGCTCAATCAATTAGTTATGAAATACCATTAACTCTATGTGTATTATCAATATCTCTACGTGCGAGTCGTTAAGACATAAACTTCTCCTATTTTTTAAGAGTTAAAATGAATTGAATAGTTTTCTATTCATTATTTATATTAATGAACTAAAGAACTAAATTAGATAGTTATATGAGTGAAATAAAACAGCTTATAGAAAAAAGAATTCGCAGTAAAAACATTGAGTCTCATTTTCTAGGTATAAGAGTTAAGCGGAAATAAACATAATAAAAAGAAAACTTTTATCCCAAGATTGGTTAATTAATTATCCCGTCTTGACGCGGACTCAAAAAAAAAAGATCAACCCTAGTGAATTTTCACTATTATTTGTATGTACTGGTATACATCTATTACCATAATACGCGCGATTGAACAAAAATGAGTGGATGGTTAGAAACACCAAAATATGCAAAGGATTGGTAATAGAGATTTTCAAAATTATCCAAAATAAGAGAAGATAAACATTTTTTCAAAATGGATAATAAAAAAAGAATACTAATTGGGGCTTTAAATTCGTAGAAATGATTAGGCAGTACTCCCCACGATTCCGATCCAGAATACGCTTCTATCTACCCATTAACTAAATGACTATCCAAAACGAAATAATCCCTTATTTCATAAGTTCCCCCCTTTTTTTCTGAGAAACAAGAATAGGAACGAAAAAAAAAAATAGAAAGAATACAAGTACAAAAAAAGATATCTTTTTTTTTCTTTCTTATCTCCATGCTATTACAATATTCATTTTCTTTGCCATATCCATATTCATATTCATAAAGGTAAAATTCGTGTCAGAATTGACGAACTAATGGAATGGTTATTTCGTTTTCGTAATTAAAACCGCTGGATTATTTGTATTTCTAAAAAAAGTATTTTAGTGAAGAATTAAGTTATTACTCAACGAAGAAAAATTGAAATTTTTAACGAGGATGAGATCAATTCAGAAGTTATTTTTTTTTTATTTATTATTTTCTTTTTTATTCAAATAAAACTAAAACAGACAGAATTCCATTGATTTAATTTTGGAATACACGATAGATAGATTTGGATACTATACTATCCGACAAAACATACATATCAAGATAAATAATATCGACCAACTCCTTAAATTTATTTATATCTTTTGAGGAGCCGTATGAAGTGAAAATCTCATGTACGGTTCTGTAATAGCGATGAGAACAGTAATGTTATTGCCGACTATAATTATCTAACAGTTCAAGTACAGTTGATATAGTTGAAGCTCAATCAAAATATGGTTTTTGGGGGTGGAATTTGTGGCATCAACCCATAGGGTTTATGATTTTTTTTATTTCTTCCTTAGCAGAATGTGAAAGATTACCTTTTGATTTACCAGAAGCAGAGGAAGAATTAGTAGCGGGTTATCAAACGGAATATTCGGGTATAAAATTTGGTTTATTTTACGTTGCTTCCTATTTAAATCTATTAGTTTCTTCATTATTAGTAACAGTTCTTTATTTGGGCGGTTGGGATATATCTATTCCGTACATATTAAATTCTTCACTTTTTGAAATAAATAAAGCAAGTGGACTCTTTGTAATGACAATTGGTATCTTTATTACATTAGTTAAAACTTATTTGTTCTTGTTCATTTCTATAACAACAAGATGGACTTTACCCAGACTAAGAATGGATCAATTATTAAATCTTGGATGGAAATTTCTTTTACCTATTTCTCTCGGTAATTTATTATTAACAACTTCTTTCGAACTCTTTTCACTATAAAGGAATACAATGTTTTATATTCATGACTTATCTCAACCAAGAGAAAGAAACAAACATCAAATTATTCATAGATATTACAATATGTTCCCTATGATAACTGGGTTCATGAATTATGGTCAACAAACAGTACGAGCTGCAAGATACATTGGTCAAAGTTTCATGATTACTTTATCCCACGCAAATCGTTTGCCTGTAACTATTCAATATCCTTACGAAAAATTAATCACATCCGAGCGTTTCCGCGGTCGAATCCATTTTGAATTTGATAAATGTATTTCTTGTGAAGTATGTGTTCGTGTATGTCCTATAGATCTACCCGTTGTTGATTGGAAATTGGAAACTTATATTCGAAAGAAACAATTGCTTAATTACAGTATTGATTTCGGAATCTGTATATTTTGTGGTAACTGCGTTGAATATTGTCCAACAAATTGTTTATCCATGACAGAAGAATATGAACTTTCTACTTATGATCGTCATCAATTGAATTATAATCAAATTGCTTTGGGTCGTTTACCAATGTCAGTAGTTGACGATTCTACAATTCGAATAATTTCAAATTCTCCTGAAATTCCAATAAAAAAGAAGTAAATCCCTTGATTAAATGGTAATTGGAAATTACTAAATTTCTGTTTTAATCGAAAGGAATGAGGTTTCTTTCGTGGTGTTTGTTTGGTCACTAACAAAAAATCAAAATTTTTGATTAATCAGAATTACAGCTTTTTTGGATTGAAAATATATTAATAATTGAAAAAAAAAAAAAAGAGATTAATAATATCTGGAATTATTTCAAAATACATAATTTCGAAATACTCTTTTTCATATAAAAAATGAAGTGAATCCAATAAAAGTACATAGATTAATTCACAACCTTTCAGATTAAATTACGAATTGATCAACAATTTTTTTTCCTGGTCGAGTCAATAAGTTCATGAAAAAAATTTCTATTTATTTATTTATTATTGTACATATAATGGATTTGCCTGGACCGATACATGATTTTCTTTTAGTCTTGTTGGGATCAGGTCTTATATTAGGAAGTATGGGTGTCGTATTACTTACCAACTCAATTTATGCTGCTTTTTCATTGGGACTGGTTCTTGTTTGTATATCTTTTTTTTATATTTTATCAAACTCCCATTTTGTAGCTGCTGCGCAACTCCTTATTTATGTGGGAGCTATAAATGTTTTAATCATATTTGCTGTGATGTTTATGAAGGGTTCAGAATATTCCAAAGATTCAAATCTTTGGACCATTGGAAGTGGAGTTACTTTGCTGGTTTGTACAAGTATTTTTGTTTCACTAATGAATACTATTCTAGATACGTCATGGTATGGGATTATTTGGACTACAAGATCAAATCAGATTCTAGAGCAAGATTTGATAAGTACTAGTCAACAAATTGGAATTCATTTATCAACAGATTTTTTTCTTCCATTTGAACTCATTTCAATAATTCTTTTAGCTGCTTTGGTAGGTGCAATTGCCGTGGCTCGCCAGTAATTAATCTTTAGAACTAGCAACTACAATCTAAATACTAAATAAAACCTTGTTCTAGGTTATCACACCCATACCCTTTACTTTAACTTGAATTAAGTATATTTTTGAAAATTGTTTCTATCCAAATTCTTTTTTTTTTTTTATTCGATCTATTACCAATAGATTTCCCTTGTTCTGTACTTTTTGTAGTCAATCTAATTGAATTTTAAAAATTGTTACTTATATTGAAATGAATCGAAATTGATAAGGAGTTGGTCAATGATGCTCGAACATGTACTTGTTGTAAGTGCCTATTTATTTTGTATTGGTATCTATGGATTGATCACAAGCCGAAATATGGTTAGAGCCCTTATGTGTCTTGAACTAATCCTGAATGCAGTTAATATAAATTTGGTAACATTTTCTGATTTTTTTGATAGTCGTCAATTAAAGGGTAATATTTTCGCCATTTTTGGTATAGCTATTGCAGCCGCTGAAGCAGCTATTGGACCAGCTATTGTTTCGTCAATTTATCGTAACAGAAAATCAACTCGTATTAATCAATCGAATTTGTTAAATAAGTAGTCTTCATTAGATAAATGATGATATTCATCAAGTTGAATTATCTGTTTATCCGTAGAATAGTAGGATACATAATGTATGACGAAAACGTAAGAAATTAAAGTATCTTGGCCCTATCGCATGATTCAATCTCATAGTAAGTTTAGATTTTTTAGATAAATTATAATAAATTATTGATTCATCTGGTATCTAAATAATGATTAATTTAAAGCTTTATTACTAGATTGAAAATTGATGATGTTCAAAAATTTATAGATCAAAATGTCACATTCAGTAAAGATTTATGATACATGTATAGGGTGTACTCAATGTGTCCGAGCTTGCCCTACAGATGTATTAGAAATGATACCTTGGGACGGATGTAAAGCTAAGCAAATTGCTTCTGCTCCAAGAACAGAAGACTGTGTTGGTTGTAAGAGATGTGAATCCGCTTGTCCAACGGATTTCTTGAGTGTTCGAGTTTATTTATGGCATGAAACAACTCGAAGCATGGGTCTAGCTTATTGATACATCCGAGAAAACCATACTTGAATACATTTTATTTTTATTTTTTTATTTTTTTTTACTGACAACAACTCGTGCTCGAAAATATATATATTTTCGAGCACGAGTTGTTCTAGTCCAAGTGTATCTTGTTTTTACTACGAATTATTTTCCTTGGTTAACAATAGTTGTAGTTTTGCCAATATTTTTTGGTTCCCTACTTTTCTTTTTCCCTCATAAAGGAAATAAGGTCATTAGGTGGTATACTTTATGTATATGTTTTTTAGAACTCCTTATGATAACCTATACATTTTGTTATTATTTTGAATTGGACGATCCATTAATTCAATTGACAGAGGATTATAAATGGATCCATTTTTTTAATTTTTACTGGAGATTGGGAATAGATGGTCTTTCTATAGGACCTATTTTACTGACGGGGTTTATCACCACTTTAGCTACTTTAGCGGCTTGGCCAGTTACACGGAATTCTCGATTATTCCATTTCCTAATGTTAACTATGTATAGCGGTCAAATCGGATCATTTTCTTCTCGAGATCTTTTACTTTTTTTTCTCATGTGGGAATTCGAATTAATTCCTGTTTATTTACTTCTATCGATGTGGGGAGGAAAGAAACGTTTGTATTCAGCTACAAAATTTATTTTGTACACTGCAGGGAGTTCCATTTTTTTGTTAATGGGAGTTCTGGGTATTGGTTTATATGGTTCTAATGAACCAACATTCAATTTTGAAACATCAGCTAATCAATCGTATCCTGTCGCACTGGAAATAATATTTTATATTGGATTTCTTATTGTTTTTGCTGTCAAATCACCGATTATACCCTTACATACATGGTTACCAGACACACATGGAGAGGCACATTACAGTACTTGTATGCTTCTAGCCGGAATCTTATTAAAAATGGGAGCATATGGATTAGTTCGGATCAATATGGAATTATTACCCTACGCTCATTCTATATTTTCTCCCTGGTTGATCATAGTAGGGATAATTCAAATAATCTATGCAGCTTCAACATCTCCTGGTCAACGTAATTTAAAAAAAAGAATAGCTTATTCTTCCGTATCTCATATGGGTTTCATAATTATAGGAATTGGATCTATAAGCGATGCGGGACTCAATGGATCTATTTTACAAATAATTTCTCATGGATTTATTGGTACTGGGCTTTTTTTCTTAGCGGGAACAGGTTATGATAGAATACGCCTTGTTTATCTTGACGATATGGGAGGAATGGCTATACCAATTCCTAAAATATTTACGACTTTCAGTATTTTATCGATGGCTTCCCTTGCATTACCGGGAATGAGTGGTTTTGTTGCAGAACTAATAGTCTTTTTTGGAATTATTACCAGCCAAAAATATCTTTTAATGACAAAAATATTAATTCTTTTTGTAATGGCAATTGGAATGATATTAACTCCTATTTATTTATTATCCATGTTACGCCAGATGTTCTATGGATACAAACTTTTTAATGTTCAAAATTTTTCTTTTTTTGATTCAGGACCGCGAGAGTTGTTTGTTTCGATCTCTATCCTTTTACCAATAATAGGTATTGGTATTTATCCAGATTTTGTTTTATCACTATCAGTTGATAAAGTTGAAGCTATTTTAGCTAATTATTTTTATAGATAATTTTCTTTCATAAACATAAAAATAAATAAATAAATCAGCAATACAATATTGGAATAATAATGATTTAAAAAAGAATTTGTTGTAGAAAATAAGTGAAAAAAAAAAAAAAAAATGAATTGGACTTGCAACCATATACATTTGGATTTTCTGAGAACCATTTGAATCACTACATTACTTGATTCAAATGGTTCGCTTTCTCCATGATTTACACGAATTTTTCTTATATATATACTGTTCTATGTTTAGATTCGTTAGGTCCTTTCTTCAATTCAATTAGATGTTTAATGCAAATGAACCATAACTATGTAGCCCTATCCCTAATAAATTGACCCCAAAATAGCATATCCAAATTATAAGAAAACCCATAGAGGCCACAATTGCAGAATTTACACTTTCAAAATTTTTATTTGTTTTAATATGTAAATAAATTGCGAATATGGTCCAAGTAATAAATGCCCACGTTTCCTTTGGATCCCAATTCCAATATGATCCCCATGCCTCATTAGCCCATACTGCTCCTGAAAGAATACCTATGCTTAAAAAGATAAACCCTATACTAATAGTACGATAACTCCAATGATCTAATTGATGAATCAATTGAGACTTGTAATAATTATTAGAAAAAAATAAATAAGTGTTTTTTAAAACATTGTTTCCGTCGTTCATGTATTGGATCTCACTTAAGGAAAATGACTTTTTTAAAAAATGACTGTTTTTACCAAAAATTATTATGACTTTTTGAAATGTAATGACTACAAGAGTTAATGAAAATAATGATCCACATAAAAGAGATGCATAACCCAATACCATCATACTTACATGCATCATTAACCAATGAGATTGAAGAGCCGGGACTAATATTTCGGATTGATGCATGTAAGTTAAAAATATTGAAGTAGAAAAACCTTGGGTAAAAATAGTACTTGGCATGGTTATTGAACTTAAACTTAAATAGTTTTTCTTTTTTTTTAAATATGTAACCATATGAATAATAGAAAAAATCCATGAAAGAAATAGTAATGATTCAGATAAATCACTTAATGGTAAATGTCTCAAATAAATCCAACGACTAACTAATAATCCAGTTATAAAAAAAAAAGTAGTTATCATTCCTTTTTCTGCGGAAGCATATAGTCCTACAATTTCATCAACTAATAAGGTTATCAAAAGAATTGTAATTACAATTGAAACGACTGAAAGGGATATATGCGTTAATATATGTTCTACAGTTGAAAATATCATAAAAAAATAAGGGGGGGGAGATCTATCAATTATAAGAATAGAAATCGGGAACTGAATTCATTATATTATAATCCTTATTTTTTTATAATACCGCATTCTTTTATAATATTTTGAATTTGTAATATAAAGTGTCATGCCGCTACTCGGATTCGAACCGAGATGCTCTAGCACTGCTTCCTAAGAGCAGCGTGTCTACCGATTTCACCATAGCGGCTTTCTCGAAATCATAATAACTTATTTTGATTCAATCGTCGAGTTAGCATTATGTCTAAGTATTACACTCAAAAAATTGATTGAAATATTTGTATAGCTTTGTATTAATTGTTAAAGTTATTATTGTGTAAAGAATTTCTCTTACGATTTAGAAAACTTATTTAATTAGGTATTGTTCAGTATTGGGGAAATAGATTATATAATCTAACAAACATCTAATAATATATTTAAATATAATAATAAAGTTATTATTTCTATCAAAATTTCCATTGTACAAAAATTCAATAAATCTTTTCTAAATTTATAGATATTTTGATTAATATTCTAGTCTCCACATGGAATCCTTTTTTTATCACTTCAAATTAGTATAGGATTCCTTATATAAAAAATCCACCTAAACCTAAAGAAGATAAAAAAAAAAGATTAAGATAAGAAGAAAGAAACTTTTAGAATTGGGTTAAAAGGAGTAGGGATAGAGATATATTATCTATGGTAATATAAATTTAGGGAGATAATAGTTTAAGACAATTAAAAAAAAAAGTTTTCAATTTTATCAACTAATTTCATAATTTTAAGAACTTATTTATTTTGAATAAAAAATTGATTAGTAGATTTTCTATATTTATATTTATAGAATAAAATTTATAATCAAATAAAAATGAAGAAAAAACTTTTTGTTTAGGGTCGATGGGGATTCTTATTTTCCCCATCCCAAAAATGAAAGAACAAACATGCTAAAACGAAAATTAAAGGTAAAACCTTGTTTATTCTTTTTTCTTTGAACTTTCTTTCTTAAGTTCAGTTTTTTCTTTTTATAATTTAGTAAACAAACTTCTTTTTAGTTTACATATCCTAAAAAAAAAAAAAAAAGAATTAAATATAGATCCCATTAGGAAATAATAATCATTTAAAAATTAATTCTTTTTAATTTAACTAGTCTCTTTTTTGATTTAAAAGGGTTCAGATTATTAGAATGTTTCTTTTTTTATTTATTTGATTTGTCGCACAAAAAAACTTTTTGAATTCCCTGTAGAAAGCGATTTTGCTAATGAAAAGGCTTTCAACGCTGCCCAATACCCTTTGCTTTTCCAAATATTTTTACGAATTCGTTTTTTTGATATAGAAGTGCGTTTTTTTGGAACTGCCATTTAAAAATTAAAATAAGTTATTCATTTCTATAGTTGGATGTGAAAGACATATTTTGCTAAAAAAAAAAATGATTCGTTACTATACTATTTATTTACTATACTATATATTATATATTTGTTCTTTTCATTCGATTCCTTTCATAATCTAAGGATTCTATGAAAATCCATTAAAATATATTATGAGAAACAAACATAAAAGAAAGACAAAAAGTATAATAATAATATAGTATTATTGCAAAAAAGAATACAACAAGAAAAGAGTCTATTCAGGTCTGGTCTGGCATTGTCTATTTTCGCCGTCTTCCGTTTATATATGAATGGAATATACATGTCATAAAATAGATCGAAAATTTTTAAAACTCAACTTTTAGTAAATCCTTTTATAATTTATTTATGTCAAAGGATTAGTATATATAATTTTTTTTTAATTGAAAAAAACCCATTCAGTTCAAAAGAGAATTGGTTAATGATTTTTAATAAACGAACTCAAAAAAAATAGTTCTTATTTTTTTGGGTTTGGGCAATTCATACAAATTTTTTTTTTTGGTATAATTATTTGTCCTTCCTCTATAAACCTTGTTCTGTGAATAAAAAGTTTTGTAATGCGTAAAAAATAATAATGAAAATTTTTAATTTTCTATATCGTCAGAACAAAAAAAGAAATAGAAGTTTTTACTAAAAATTGCATTTTAGTATATTATGGGAACAATTTTTAGTTCTTGATTGGAAATATTTGAAGTATTTGAAAAAATTCAGAATAATTAAGAATAGAAAATTCTATTTAACTTTTACATATTTTAATTTGTTATTAACTGACCCTTTTCAAAAGAAAAAAAAAGTTCGTGAATCAGAAATAATAAATTAGTAAATAGTAACAAAATCTTTTTTTATGGAATATACATATCAATATTCATGGATCATACCTTTTATTTCACTTCCAGTTCTTATGTTACTAGCAGGGGGACTCTTGCTTTTTCCAACGTCAACAAAAAAACTTCGCCGTATATGGTCTTTTACTGGTGTTCTCTTTTTAATTATAGTGATGATTTTTTCATTTTATTTGTTTATTCATCAAATAAGTAACAGTTATATTTATCAATATGTATGGTCTTGGACTATCAATAATGATTTTTCTTTAGAGTTTGGCTATTTGATCGATCCACTTACTTCTATTATGTCATTATTAATTACTACTGTTGGAATTTTGGTTCTTATTTATAGTGACAATTATATGTCTCATGATCAAGGATATTTGAGATTTTGTGCGTATATGATTTTTTTCAATACTTCAATGTTGGGATTAGTTACTAGTTCTAATTTGGTACAAATTTATATTTTTTGGGAATTGGTTGGAATGTGTTCGTATCTATTAATAGGTTTTTGGTTTACACGACCTATTGCGTCGAATGCTTGTCAAAAGGCATTTGTAACGAATCGTGTGGGGGATTTTGGTTTATTATTAGGGATTTTAGGTCTTTATTGGACAACAGGTAGTTTTGAATTTTGTGATTTGTTTCAAATATTCAATAACTTGATTTCTAATAATGAGGTTCATTTTTTATTTGTTAGTTTATGTGCCTTCCTATTATTTTCTGGTGCAGTTGCTAAATCTGCTCAATTTCCCCTTCATGTGTGGTTACCTGATGCCATGGAGGGACCTACCCCCATTTCGGCTCTTATTCATGCTGCTACCATGGTAGCAGCGGGGATTTTTCTTGTCGCTCGGTTTTTTCCTCTTTTCATAGTCATACCTTACATAATGAATATAATAGCTTTGATCGGTATAATAACAGTACTGTTTGGAGCTACTTTAGCTCTTGCTCAAAAAGATATTAAGAGAAGCTTAGCTTATTCTACAATGTCCCAATTGGGTTATATGATGTTAGCTTTGGGTATAGGGTCTTATCGAGCTGCTTTATTTCATTTGATTACGCATGCTTATTCAAAAGCTTTGTTGTTTTTAGGATCAGGTTCCATTATTCATTCAATGGAATTGGTTGTTGGATATTCTCCAGATAAAAGTCAGAATATGGTTCTTATGGGTGGTTTAACAAAGCATGTCCCAATTACAAATTTTTTTTTTTTATTAGGTACACTTTCTCTTTGTGGTATTCCACCCCTTGCCTGTTTTTGGTCTAAAGATGAAATTCTTAATGATAGTTGGTTATATTCACCAATTTTTGCAATAATAGCCCTTTCCACAGTGGGACTAACTGCATTTTATATGTTTCGTATCTATTTACTTACTTTTGAAGGACATTTAAACCTTTATTTTAAAAATTATAGTGGAAAAACAAATAAATTCCTTTATTCAATATCTTTATGGGGTAAAAAAGGATCAAAAATAATGAGAAAAAAAAATTCTTTATTATCCTTATTAACAATGAATAATCATCAGAGTTCTTTGAAAAAGTTATATCAAATTGATACTACGGGAAAAAATATGATACATCCTTTTGTTACTTTTTCTCATAGTGATACTAAAATTATTATTTCCTATCCTTATGAATCGGATAATACTATGCTTTTTCCTATGTTTTTGTTAACTTTATTTATTTTGTTTGTTAGTATCCTAGGAATTCCTTTTAATCAATTGAATCAAGAAAGAATAGATTTTGATATATTAGACAAATTATTAACTCCGTCTATAAATCTTTTACATGAAAGTTCAAATAATTTAGTAAATTGGTATGAATTTTTGAAAAATGCTACTTTTTCAGTCAGTATAG